ACCCTATGGATTTATTGAAACCTCAGATTCATACTAGAACCACGATGATTCAATAAAGCTCCCAAGCTAAGCCCAAAGGTTCTCTGAGTAAGAACCTGTGGATCATCACTTATTCAATGAATAGATGTAATGACTAAAAATCCTTTGGTTGATAATTATAACCCTTAGAAATATTTTTTGAGTCCGGTCGCGAGGTCTAAATAGTAGGTATGAATCATAGTTCAAATTTTTCTTGATCTATGGATTCCGTGCTCCAGATATTAGAATAAATATCCGACGGGGTAGAACCATCTCTGTCGAGATGACAGACCCATTCTCTGTACTATCAATAGGATCAATTATAACAAGTCACACACTCATATTCCGGAAATACCGAAACAAAGAAATTCCGCGGTCGAACTACCAGAATGCCCTATAAAAATCCTAAGTAATTCCTGAAAAGCCAGGACTTCATGGTTCTTATGGACCTAATTCATTGAAATCCCATCCAGTAAAACGGAAGAATTATAAATCTCTAAAATAATACATAGGAATACCGCAAATAAAGCCATTGCGACACCCATCAAAGGGGTAGTTCCCCATCCAGGAGCTACTTTACCATATTCCGAATTCAACGGTTTCAATAAAGCTCCTACATTTGTTCGTCTTGGACCAGATCTAGAACTACCCTCAATGGTTTGTGTAGCCATAAATACTCTTGCATTGGTTGAGATCTGTTGACTTTGTATACCATTCCGTTGTAAATAAACGATCTTATCATAGATCCATTGTGGTCTTGAAATTATATAATAATGGAAACAGCAACCCTAGTCGCCATCTTTATATCTGGTTCACTTGTAAGTTTTACCGGGTACGCCTTATATACCGCTTTTGGGCAACCCTCTCAACAACTAAGAGATCCATTCGAGGAACACGGGGACTAGTTGAAGTAATGTAATGAGCCCCCCTATAGGGGGGCTCATTACATTACTTCAATTGAGATAATGAAAAATTATTTCTTAGTCGGAACCTTAGGTGGTTCTCGAAAAAAGATAGCGAAAAAAATAATCCCTAGAGTTGAGACTAAGAGGAATGTATAAACCAATGCTTCCATAGATTCGATCGTGGTTTACAATTATAGCTTCCACACCTGTTCATTTGGGATCAGCTCCCAGATAAGATAAAGAAAGGACAAGAATAAAAGAAAAAACGGCGATTCAAATCAAGATTTCTGCAGTACCCTATGTTATGTTAAATAACAAAAAGAAAAGAAAATAGAATAGGGTCGAACGAAACCAGAGCAATGTTGTCTCAGACTACCTGTCTCCTTGTAGTTGGATCTCCAAGTTTTTGGAATGCTCCAAATTCTACTTGAGAATCCAAATCTGGGTCAATACCAGCAAAAACATCTCTGAACAAAGTTCTAGCACCATGCCAAATGTGTCCGAAAAAAAAGAGCAAAGCAAATGAGGCATGCCCAAAAGTGAACCAACCCCTTGGACTGCTACGAAAAACACCATCGGATTTTAAAGTAGCACGATCTAATTCAAAAATCTCGCCTAATTGAGCACGTCTAGCATATTTTTTCACAGTAGCAGGATCGCTATAACTGACTCCATTCAGTTCACCGCCATAGAACTCAACAGTTACACCTACCTGTTCGACACTATACTTGGATTCTGCTCTTCTAAAAGGAACATCGGCTCTCACAATTCCGTCTCCGTCTACCAAAACTACAGGAAATGTTTCAAAAAAAGTAGGCATGCGACGTACAAAAAGCTCATGGCCTTCTTTATCTCTAAAGATAGGATGTCCTAACCACCCAACGGCTATTCCATCCCCGCTGTCCATTGAACCCGCTCGGAATAATCCCCCCTTTGCTGGATTATTCCCGATGTAATCATAAAAAGCTAATTTTTCGGGAATTTTAGACCAAGCTTCTGATACACTCCGATTTTCGGCTAGCCCGGCGCTAACCCTGCGATATATTTCTTGCTGGAAATATCCTTGGTCCCATTGATAACGAGTAGGACCAAATAATTCGATCGGGGTTGTTGCTGAACCATACCACATAGTTCCGGCAACAACGAAAGCTGCAAAAAAGACAGCAGCGATACTACTGGAAAGGACAGTTTCAATATTACCCATACGTAATCCTTTGTATAGACGTTGAGGCGGGCGGACACTAAGATGGAAGAGGCCCGCTAAGATGCCTAAGGTACCTGCTGCAATATGATGAGAGGCTATTCCTCCCGGAACAAAAGGATCAAAACCTTCTACACCCCACGCGGGATTTACAGATTGTACTTTTCCAGTCAATCCATAAGGATCGGACACCCATATTCCAGGACCATACAAGCCTGTTACATGAAATGCGCCAAACCCAAAGCAAGCGACCCCTGAGAGAAATAAATGAATTCCAAAGATCTTGGGCAGATCCAAAGAAGGTTTTCCTGTACGTTCATCACAGAAAATTTCTAGATCCCAATATACCCAATGCCAGATAGCTGCCAAGAAGCACAAGCCAGAAAACAAAATATGTGCCCCGGCCACACCTTCGTAACTCCAAATACCCGGATTCGTTATAGTCCCTCCTGTGATACTCCAACCGCCCCAGGAATTCGTTATTCCTAAACGAGTCATGAAAGGTATAACGAACATACCTTGTCTCCACATTGGATCAAGAACTGGGTCAGAGGGATCAAAAACGGCTAATTCGTATAGAGCCATTGAACCGGCCCAACCAGAAACTAGAGCTGTATGCATTATATGGACAGAAAGTAACCGACCGGGATCATTCAATACAACGGTATGAACACGATACCAAGGCAAACCCATGGAAATACCCCTTTATCAAAGAAAAATAGATACTATGTTACTTTATCGCATTGGAAAAGACTCTGCTTATGCTATGGGCTTCTCCTTTTCAATGGATTATCTCGGAGCAAGGGCGCATTTATATTGCATTCCGTTGGTAATAACAGAACTATTCTGTTCGTAGGAACAAAGAGAAGCAAATCTATTCTATACCCGATAAGTACCAATACGCAATGGGGGATGGGTCCCATTTTATATGAGTGAATTATGGATACTTGTTCATCATTTGAACATCCCAGCTCATTCATAATAATTTTTTTATGCATTCCATCTTCTTCGATTAACTTTCCAATCTATGGATAAAACCCGAAAACATAAATATTTAATAGTATGAAAAAAAAGAAAACCCATTGTTACGTTTCCACACTAAAGTGAAATTTTAGTACTTAAAACCCTTTTTCTTTCATTTAATGCCTATTGGTGTTCCAAAAGTACCTTTTCGGATTCCTGGAGAGGAAGATTCGGTTTGGGTTGACGTATAGTGCGACTTGTCAGACATATTGGGTCATATGGTATTTCCCCGTTTTCTCCCCCGACCGAGATATCCTCTGTTTCACCCAAGAAAGATTGATTGAACCATCAATAATTTGAAGCGTGAAGTGCAATTAGAGCCATTTATGTGGGGGATCAATATTAATTTTTCAATTAGAAGAATTTATGGTTGGCTTGGTTGGACCAATAAAATGAAGTATCCAGGCTCCGTTCAAAAAACCCAATTGGTAAAAAATGTATGATTACCTTTTGTATCATAAAGAATTCCTATATTATACCAGCGACCTCAAACCGCCAATCAATCGCTGGAGTCATTATACTATTCCAGTGATTGGTGGAAGCGGAAGACAATAAAATGAATAAAAAATAAGTAATAGCAAACAAAAGAAGCGGTATTGGGATCATTTGTCCTATATGTGCAAATAGAGGTCGGGTAAATCTTTCCCCGGAGTAGAGCATAAACCTAAACGAATTGAATAGGCCCATTCCGGAACAAGAAAATTTCATCGTAATTTGAATTGAATTTCGATGAAACAATATATCAATGAGGGTAAATTTAGTGAATTCGCTTTTAGGGGTAAGTGAGTCAAAACCCTGCTTTCTTGAAAAATAGAAGAAAAAGTCCCTTCATTAGGAGTTAGAAAAATCCTCCTATGAAAAAAAGGGAAAATAAAGGGGGCTGGAATCGACACATTGATTCTTTTTTTGAACCGTATGCATCTAAAGGTGCGTGTACGGTCCCTAAGGGATACAATTTTGTCCTAATCAACCGACTTTATCGAGAAAGAATACTTTTTTTAGGCCAACAAGTTGATAGCGAAATCGCAAATCAACTTATGGGTCTCATGATATATCTCACTATAGAGGATGATACCAAAGATGTTTATTTGTTTATAAACTCCCCCGGTGGGTGGGTAACACCCGGAATAGCTATGTACGATACTATGCAATTTGTGCAACCAGATGTACATACAATATGCATGGGATTAGCCGCTTCAATGGGGTCTTTCGTCCTCGTCGGAGGAGAAATTACCAAACGTCTAGCATTCCCTCACGCTTGGCGCCAATGAGTTTTTTATTTGAGAGAAAAAAGAAGACTATGCCTTCGCCAGATAAAATATGAATTATTAAGTAATAATAGCATGGCACTTCGAGTTCGATATGAGCAAACCATCATTGTTCTTTTATAACATGAGATTCCGTATCGAGAGAGTAGTATGAGACAAAAGGAATTTCTGATTTGATTTTATCTATCGGGGTTCGATTTCAGCGTCACAAACTTTTTTGTTTTCACATCACACATCAGAGGGCTCTTTCAAATATTTCTGTTACGAAAGAGTATTAAAATGAAAAAACATACACCAGATTATCCTTTCCCTATTTGATCGGATCAAAAAGAAACTTTGGGATTGCTGAATTACAGACAAGATAAATATATAAAGCAACGGAACCATCATAGTATTTTTTAACTCTCCCGAAAGAAAGGGTGGTAAATGGACCATTTACCGATCTGGGTCTGATAGATCCTCTACTTTAGGTAAAAGTAGATTCCATTCTAGAGCCGTATGCAACGCGCAAAAAATGCCTGTACGGTTCTTCCATTCTATTTTTTCTTGTCTCTTTCGATCATGTGAGATAGAGGAAGCAGTCATTATATTATATCATCAGGGTAATGATCCACCAACCTGCTAGCTCTTTTTATGAGGCACAAACAGGAGAATTTGTCCTGGAAGCGGAAGAACTGCTGAAACTTCGCGAAACCATCACAAGGGTTTATGTACAAAGAACGGGCAATCCATTATGGGTTGTCTCCGAAGACATGGAAAGGGACGTTTTTATGTCAGCAACAGAAGCCCAAGCTCATGGAATTGTTGATCTTGTAGCGGTCGAAAATACGGGGGACTTCACGTAAATCTGCGATTCCATTTCGAACCATAATTCAATGAGCTGTGTTATTGAATATTTTACCACTACCACTGTTTACCTTGGCAAGAAAATAAAATATTCAATTCAATAAAACAAGAGGAATTCATAATCATCCGGTTAGGGTCGATCTAAACCAGCCCATTCTGTATATGATCCAGCATGCCAACTATTAAACAACTTATTAGAAACACAAGACAGCCAATCAGAAATGTCACAAAATCCCCCGCCCTTCGGGGATGTCCTCAGCGTCGAGGAACATGTACTAGGGTGTATGTGCGACTCGTTCAGATCATGAACTGGAGAAAGGATACCTTTTTTTGACAGTATCAATGATCGGTACCAATGAATAGGAATGGAAAAACCCCATATCACTATCGAAAAAGGACCTCTATTGTGTATGAAATTTATGGTTTACTTTGGTAGAAATCCAATCATCTCAACTGGAGATGAGAAGCAACTCCCCATTGGTAGCAAATAGTTATCCATTAAGCGGGGGAATGGAATGGTATTTAAGAAGCAGAAAGATTATGCTCCCATTCTTGCAAAAACGGACTAACAGGGTCAGCTACCTAACCAACCTTCATAATGAAATGCCGTTACTGTATGGGTAGATCTAGTAGTGAAAAGACCTATTACTGGATAATTCATGGGTAGAGCCAAAGAGTGTGAACTGTACAAGTTACTAAATGGGTAAGAGGCTCCGGTGTATAGAAAGGACCTCACCGTTTAAACAGTAACCATAGAAACGATGGAACCCACAATTTCTCATTTTTTTTTTACTTTTTTTGATACCGAGTATCAATACAATTTCTTATTTCGAGGTGAAATGAAATGCCTCAAAAAAATCGTGGTTGGGAAGATCATAGTAGCAAAAGCCATTGGAATTTTTATTTTATACATCGGAAGAATCAGTTTTGTTATTAATAGACCAGGGGGGGTAAAAGAATGACTGAAAGAAAAGAAATCAATTAGTTATTCATCAAAGTTTCATTTGATTCAATGACCAGAATTAAACGAGGATATATAGCTCGGAGACGTAGAACAAAAATTCGTTTATTTGCATCCACCTTTCGAGGGGCGCATTCAAGACTTACTCGAACTATGACTCAACAGAAAATGAGAGCTTTAGTTTCGGCTCATCGGGATAGGGGCAGGCAGAAGAGAGATTTTCGTCGTTTGTGGATCACTCGTATAAATGCAGTAATTCGTGAGAATAAGATATCCTATAGTTATAGTCGATTAATACACGATTTGCACAAGGGGCAGTTACTTCTTAATCGTAAAATACTTGCACAAATAGCTATATCAAATAGGAATTGTCTTTACATTATTTCCAACGAGATCATTAAATAAGGGGATTGTAAGGAATCCACCAGAATGATCTAAACGGAGTTCCCCGGAGAATGAACTCCGGGAGGGTAGGGTATTACTCTAATAAAGTAGTAAAAAGAAACTAACACGTTTCTTCCATAATAATAATAAAGGACTTTATCTTTTTCTTCCCCACTTCTTTTTTTCTTACGACATGACAATACAATCTAGATTCTCGAATGTTTGAACAAAACACCAACCAGAGTTGGGGTTCGGGTTGGAATTTTTATTCAATTGAGGCATGGGCCTATTTATTTCTGGTTCTAGGACCAGTAGTTCTAGGGGTCGACTCGGTTCTCTCAAACTGTTTCTCATTATTAAGAAAAGGTAACGAAGATAAAATACGGGCTTGTTTTATAGCAATAGTAATTAATCGTTGTTGTTTCAAGGTTAATCTATTCACTCGTCTAGATAATATTTTTCCTTGTTCACTAATAAATCGACTAATTAAACTCATGTTTCTATAATCAATTCGATCCCCCGATCCAATTGGGGGCAAACGCCTACGAAAAGATCGCTTGGATTTAAGAAAAGGTCGCTTGGATTTTTCCATTGTTTATTCCTTATCCCGAAAATCCTATTTCTGAATTCGAATTCATTTTTGATCCGACTGAAATAGGATTTGATTTTTTTCTATATATTATATGTAATTTCCATTTATTCTTGTTACTTCGAAGGGTAGCACACACACCCTCTCCCTCTGGTTCGGTCTATTTCTTTATCTCCCCATGAATTGTATGTTTGCAACAATAGGGACAGAATTTTCTCAATTCCAATCGACTAGGCGTATTGTGTCGATTCTTTTGAGTAATATATCTGGAAACGCCCGATGATTCCTTATTAACACGGTTTCGGATACAACTGGTACATTCCAAAATAACTCTTACTCGAACATCTTTACCCTTGGCCATGAACCTCCCTTGAATTTTGGATTTACCCAACTCTTTGATTTTCGACCCGAAATCCAATTTCGAAAGATTTTGTTGCAATCAATAGAGTAATATAAAGAATAAGTAATACAACAATTTCTAACTATCAATTATTTTGAATCCTAGTCCATACAGAAATATCTTGTATTATTTATTTGATTTCCCTAGATCCCATCCCATTTATTTCTACTTTCTTAGGCCCTTCGAGTCTAACCCAAGTTTCACTGAGATTGAATCCACTTTTGTTTTTTCTTTTTCTGTCCTTCTATATTTGATTTGGAAAATTTGAAAAAAGAATAAAACAAAGAGAGGAAGAAGGATTAGTCACAGATAATTTATTATCTCACTAATCTTCTTCATCCCTTCCCATGTCAATAACTAGAATGAAAAAAACGGGAATGTCAACGCATCTGGGAATAAATGATTGATCTCTATCAATAGCCCTGCTAAAGACCCGAACCATAGAGTACTTAGCACAGGTGCCACAGAGAGATATGTTTTTATATCTCGCATTGAAAACTCTCCTTCTTTTTTGTAATACATATATGATCAGATGCATATGTAGTTAAGGATCACTTGTATTAGTACGTGAAATCCCTAACAAAAATGGATATATACAACGACCCGGTAGATAAGATTTCCCTTTCCTTAAAACAGAAAAAGACACCCCCCTTTTCCTGAGTATTACCGACAAATATTCATTTCTCTATCCGACGGATTTCATATGTAAATAATTCTTTTATTATATGTTATATGAGACCAAAAAGAACAAATTGCAAGCGAAAAAATTTTTTTTATATGGGGGAAAAAATGATGTGGAAAACAAGACAGGGATTCTCTACAATGACACTGTATACCAATTGAAAGGGATGTAGCGCAGCTTGGTAGCGCGTTTGTTTTGGGTACAAAATGTCACGGGTTCAAATCCTGTCATCCCTACCTATTACTTTTCCCGTGGACAGTAATTGAGATCGATCATAATTGTACATACATTATGATACTATAGACATGCAAAGTATATTGGGCCTATAAAAGGAATACTTTTTTATGGTCTTATCTATTGTGATAAGAAGGCGCTCTTAGTTCAGTTCGGTAGAACGTGGGTCTCCAAAACCCGATGTCGTAGGTTCAAATCCTACAGAGCGTGATTCTGTTCTTGAATTACAATGAAAAAACTTCACCAAATTAAACAGCAACCTTAATTTGACCTCCTGTGAATTAAAAAAGGAGGAGGTCAGTCAAAAATGAGATGTTACTTAATCAAAGATCCAACTGATCACCGCGTCTGTATTGTAAATATGCAGTTACGAATAATCCAGCCAAAGTAATAGGAATTAGACCTAACACGATTCCAAATAGTAAAACTTCAATCATTTCGGTTTGTTTGAAAGGGGAAAAAGAGAGGTAATATCTATTCTTAAATATTAATCCGAATCGATAATGAATCTCAATGATCAAGAATTGACACTTGACGCGAGAAGTCACTATAAAATACCTAGAATCTCGCAGAAAAATTTATTTTTCTGAATTGTTCAGTCAATTCATTTCAAATAAGTCGTATCTTGCTCAGACCAATAAAAAGAGCAGAGGTTATAGTTGAAGCCGCCAGTAGAAAACCGAAATAACTAGTTAGAGTAGGCATAAAGGAGCTAAATAAGATACGTTCTTTTTATACATATTATGATAAAACATTTACCTAAGTTTACATTTTTCAAAAAGAAAAGGATAAAAAAAATATCAACTGATAAAATCTGCTCCAATGAAAAGTTTTTGTTTCATCAATCATTATAGACGGGACTAACAAAGATAGGGTAACAGAAGTAGAAAAAAAGATTGATCTAGTGATCCATCATCTGTAACATCTACCAATTCCGTTATTTTGAATCAACGGATTCGTTGAACAATTATTGAGTCAAGTAAAAAGAAAAAACTTTGTAGTGGAATTTCATTCATTTCATAAAGGAAACTTTCTTTGAATCACTATGGAATCAAATTAAAAATCTTTTCCATTTTGATCATTTCTTTTTCAATTGTATATAATCCAGTTTCCTTTTTGGATGGAGCAAAGGACCTTATAACAACACCTTTAACCTAATAAAATAAAGTAGTAGGTTCTTTAATTGTACATAATATCTCAAATGCTAAGAAAAAAGTATCGCACGATAGCTCGACGAAATAAAAGCTTTATTTCGGGACAACTCAATTCTAAGACTCTATTATCTTTTCCTTTTAGGTTCTACATACGGCCTTTCCATATTAGGGAATCCCTCTCTTGTATCTAGGTCAAGAAGGAAAAGAACCTTTGGCTGTAATACGACAATGGTTGCATCACGAATATTGATTTATTTTTTCCCTTTTTTTCTTTGATCGAATACTATCTACCCCTATTATTGTACTACTAACCCATTCCTTGAACTGAAAGGATT